CCTCATGAATCAATTTTTGTTCTTTCATTCCAGGTAACCTCCTTGAAGTATCAACTAATGGAGGAAGAGTTATATAACTCACTTTTCCTCTCTATTTTACAAATAGGAAGTTAGAGATCAAATTCGGATACCAGAGGTGGAAGATTACCATATATAACACAAAATTTCTCCTCCAATTCTTTCTAGTCGAGCTTCTCGATCTGTTATTATACCTCGAGAAGTAGAAAGAATTACAATTCCCATTCCACCTAAAATCTTAGGAATTCGTTGATAGTTGGAATAAATTCGTAAGCCGGGTCGGCTGATACGCTTTAAAATGGTTCTAGTTTTATATATTCCTTTTCTGGTTTTTCTATGTCGCAGAGTTGAAACCAAGAAATATTTGTTACTTTCCTGATGTTTCCGAACGTTTTCAATAAAACCTTCTCGTAGAAGTATTTTAACAATGTTTTCGGTGATATTTGTAGATGCTATTCGAACCCTTCCTTTTTTATCCATGTCAGCATTTCTTATAGAAGTTATTAGATCGGCAATAGTGTCCCTACCCATGACGGACTAGAATTATAGGTTCCTCCTAATTTTGATATAATCAACATGTTTCCTTTTTTTTTTCTTTTTTTTTATAAAGTATATACGTGAGACACAATCTACTAATTTGATCTATTTGATCCATTTCAGATACCCTACTATATCATAGTCTCATCTACTACTATTTATAATACTTCGGGAGCTAATGAAACTATTTTAGTAAAATTCAACTGTCTCAATTCTCGAGCGATCGCACCAAAAACTCGAGTTCCTTTTGGATTTCCTTCTTGATCAATGACAACTGCAGCATTGTCGTCATATCGTATTATCATACCGTTTTCACGTTTGAGTTCTTTACATGTACGTACAATTACAGCTCTAATTACTTCTGATCTTTCTAGAGGCATATTGGGAACTGCTTCTTTGATTACAGCAACAATAACATCACCAATATGAGCATATTGGTGATTACCAGCTCCTATGATTCGAATACACATCAATTTTCGAGCTCCGCTGTTATCCGCTACATTCAAAAGGGTCTGAGGTTGAATCATATCATTTTTATTTCAATCTGTTATTTCAATGCAAAAGTATGAAAGAAAAAAAAAAGAAATATTGTCTGTCCAGAAATAAATAAACCTGCGGTTGTTTTTTCATCCCCAATACCCCTTTTTGTTTAGTTCTACATCTCTATCCTGAAATAAGAAATTGAGTTCGTATGGGCATTTTGCGCGCAGCTATCTCAATAGCTGCTCTAGCTACAGTTTCTGATACTCCACCCATTTCATAAAGTATTCGACCCCGTTTAACAACGGATACCCAATATTCAGGGGATCCCTTCCCCGAACCCATACGTGTTTCCGCGGGTCTTACTGTAACAGGTTTGTCGGGAAATATACGTACCCATATTTTTCCACCACGACGCGCATAACGTGTCATTGCTCTTCGCCCTGCTTCTATTTGTCTAGCTGTAATCCAAGCAGGTTCAAGTGCCTGAAGAGCGTATCTGCCGAAACAAATATGATTGCCTCGACAAGATATTCCTTTCATTCTTCCTCTATGTTGTTTACGAAATCTGGTTCTTTTGGGGTTATAGTCGATGGTTGTTTCTTAATTCCATCTCTACTGCAGAACCGGACATGAGAGTTTCTTCTCATCCAGCTCCTCGCGAATGAAAGGATTCCAATTCCATAATATTATAGATACACATTAATAGATAATACACCAAGTAATGGCTTTTATTCATATTTAATTTCTTACATAGGAAGGAAGATGTAGATACAAGATATACAATACAGCTAGACGTGTGTGTACATTTATGTATCTTTATAGATAATGTAATGTTTCTCTTTTTTATTTTTATAACATAACTAATCCTTTCCTTATTTTTTTTGACCTCTATCAAATTACGACAAAAGATTGTAATCCAATAAATAAGGGTTTCGCGGGCGAATATTTACTCTTTCCTGTTTCATTCGTAGGTTCAATTCATGACCTCTCAGAATAAATCAATTTTTTCTTGGTCCGTTCCGCCATCCCACCCAATGAATTATTAGGATTCGTTTTCAATAGAATCCTATGCAGTCACAGGTTCTGTCGTTCCCATAGCTTCTCCATTAATGGTTAGGTCCGAACTTTGCAATGGAGCTTCCAACAAAATTCGTTCCCGAGTCAATTTCCTCAGTTTTTATTAACCCGAAGGCTCTTTATTATTTTATTCAATTGTAAATTATTTCATTTACAAATATCTTATATTTCTAATTATCTTATCAGTATTGATGCTTTATCACACTGCCTTTTATGACGTGATTCATAGACCATACATATTGGAATCATATATCATTGATATTCTTGTTCTTTCTTTCTATCATCCTTCCATTTATCCATATCCCTTTATTTTTTTTTGCTTTACAACCCATAATCAGATTTATTTTTTCTTGAAAGAATTTCAGTTGCTACAACCATATGATAG